AGAGTTCTGGTATAAGAACTAATACGGATGATAGTGATTTAACTATAAGAGAAAGTTCTAATAAGTTAGATGTAACTCAAAAATACAGGCATTTGTGGGTTCAATGCGAAAATTGTTATGGATTAAATTATAAGAAACTTTTAAAATTAAAAATGAATATTTGTGAACATTGTGTATGTCATTTGAAAATGAGTAGTTCAGATAGAATCGAACTTTCGATCGATCCAGGTACTTGGGATCCTATGGATGAAGACATGATCTCTATGGATCCTATTGAATTTCATTCGCAAGAGGAAGCTTATAAGGATCGTATTCATTCTTATCAAAGAAAGACAGGGTTAACTGAGGCTGTTCAAACAGGCACAGGTCGATTAAAAGGTATTCCAGTAGCAATTGGAGCTATGGATTTTCAGTTTATGGGGGGTAGTATGGGATCTGTAGTTGGCGAGAAAATTACACGTTTGATAGAGTATGCCGGCAATCAATTTTTACCCCTTATTCTAGTGTGTGCTTCCGGAGGAGCGCGCATGCAGGAAGGAAGTTTGAGTTTGATGCAAATGGCTAAAATATCTGCTGCTTTATATGACTATCAATCAAATAAAAAGTTATTTTATGCAGCAATCCTTACATCTCCCACTACAGGTGGGGTAACAGCTAGCTTTGGTATGTTGGGAGATATCATTATTGCCGAACCCAATGCCTACATCGCATTTGCGGGTAAAAGAGTAATTGAACAAACATTAAAAAAGGCAGTACCCGAGGGTTCACAACGCGCTGAATATTTATTCCATAAGGGCTTATTAGATCTAATCGTACCACGTAATCTTTTAAAAGGTGTTCTGAGTGAGTTATTTCAGCTCCATGCTTTCTTTCCTTTGAATAAAAATTCAATCAAGTCAAGTAGAGGCTTATAATTCTAATTTTACTTTTTTAAGTAAAGAAATTCTGTTATTCTTTGTGGTGACCAAGTTGTTATGTAGTTTATAGGAATCAAAGTAAAAATCGGAAGAATCCGTTTTTATTTGGTAACATAAGATTGAATTTTAAAAAGAATCGGGCGAAGAATTCTAAATTGTATAATTTATTTTTCTATAAATATATTTTTCTATATTTTTCTATATTAGTATTAGCATAAAAACTATTATATACTCACTTAGATGTCCTTGATATAATATTATTATTATATATGAATTCTAAGATATCGTTGGTTAAAATGTTAATTAAACAATAAATAACAGGTACAAATATTAAATCGAGGTATCCATTCTATGGCAACTTTCTACAACTTACCTTCCGTTTTTGTGCCTTTAGTGGGCTTAGTATTTCCGGCAATTACAATGGTTTCTTTATCTCTTCATGTTCAAAAAAACAAGATTATTTAGATACGATGGGGCAAAATCTTATCTACATACAAAAAATATATATATATATTTCGTATTTCGTGGAATAGGGGTTAAATAAAGTGCGGCTTCTTACGAGTATAAGCTCGTATGGATAAACATCGTATATGAGTAGATGAACTATAGCTAGTTGAAAATAAATAAGTATCGGGGTGAATTTCCGAAATGTAAAGTCAATATATCTATATGTGTGTGGATATCTATAAGAAATCATATGAAACTTCGTATTTGAGTTTAGATCGATGAATTACTCTTAAAGGCCCATGTCACAATGGTGCTAGTTGATGAGGTTTACTTCGGAAAAAAAAATTAAAGTCAAATTTATTTGGGTTATTCCCCAATTCCAATAAAATGCAACTAGATCTAGTATCTATAATATAGTATGAGTTGGCGATCAGACCATATATGGATAGAACTTATAACAGGGTCTCGAAAAACGAGTAATTTCTGCTGGGCCTTTATCCTTTTTTTAGGTTCATTGGGATTTTTATTGGTTGGAACTTCCAGTTATCTTGGGAGGAATTTGATATCTTTATTTTCCTCTCATCAAATAATTTTTTTTCCACAAGGGATCGTGATGTTTTTCTATGGAATCGCAGGTCTTTTTATTAGTTCCTATTTGTGGTGCACAATTTCGTGGAATGTGGGGAGTGGTTATGATCGATTCGATCGAAAGGAAGGAATAGTGTGTATTTTTCGTTGGGGATTTCCTGGAAAAAATCGTCGCATCTTCCTTCGATTCCTTATGAAAGACATTCAGTCCATCAGAATAGAAATTAAAGAGGGTTTTTATGCTCGTCGTGCCCTTTATATGGAAATCAGAGGCCTGGGGTCCATTCCTTTGACTCGTACTGATGAGAATTTGACTCTACGAGAAATTGAGCAAAAAGCTGCTGAATTGGCCTATTTCTTGCGTGTACCAATTGAAGTTTTTAACTGAAGGATGAGTGCTTTCTTATCTTAGTTAACAAGAGGAAAAACCCAAAATTCAACTTTCTATAGTATAACTTAATTGAAGTTTATTCAGAATGCTCATTTGAGCCAAAAGCAAACGTACATGGAACAATAAAAAAATTTTGTTTTTTTATGCATATGGAAAT